GGTAGTAAGTACTCTATGGTTCGGGGCTTTGGCGGGTCTCTTGATAGAGATCAATCGTTTTTTTCCAGATGCATTGATATTCCCCTTTTTTTCATTTTAATTATTGACACGGGAAGGGGTCAAAAAGATTATAGATCCAATTAAATATATGTAATTAATCTCTTCTTCTTTATTACTTCTTTTTTAGAATTGTAATAAAATAAGTTAGAAAAGATAAAGAATAAAAGGGTTAAATTAGGCCTCATTTAAATTCGGAGTGGAACTCGGAATCTGGTCCAGGCTTCAATGGAATTGAATTAATAATTCAATTCCATTTCTATTAATAATAGAATGAAACCAGAAATCGAAACGGAATGCCTAGGATGGGGTAAAAATATTCTACAAAATACTTTAACAAGTGAAAATACTCTATTTATTGCAATATGTAACGAAATATAGTTCGAAATCATTGCATTATTTTTGTACTATATAGAGTGAAATCTTTCAAAATTGGATTTCGAATTTTGAATTTTTTTTTTTTTTTTTCTTAGATTCGAATCCGAAAATAGAAGAGTTAAGTGAATTAAAAACCCAAAGGAGGTTCATGGCCAAGGGTAAAGATATCCGAGTAACTGTTATTTTGGAGTGTACCGGTTGTGATAAAAAGAATATTAATAAGGAATCAACAGGTATTTCTAGATATATTACTCAAAAGAATCGACACAATACGCCTAGTCGATTGGAATTGAGAAAATTTTGTCCCCGCTGTTGCAAGCATATAATTCACGCAGAAATAAAGAAATAGATAAAATTGATCGCTTGTGTGTTACCCTTCCAACCAAAGAACATAACATGTAAAATGATCCATTTTTTTATATACTATAAATCTATAATTTATAGTTGAATTTTATACATATATATCCTTATATAAAAACATATATTAAAAAAGTAAGAATAAAAAAACAAATCCTTTCTTGTAATAAATGTTATTTTTGGAATAGGAATAAAACCATGGAAAAATCTAAGCGACTCTTTCTTAAATCCAAGCGATCTTTTCGTAGGCGTTTGCCTCCGATCCAATCGGGGGACCGAATTGATTATAAAAACATGGGTTTAATTAGTCGATTTATTAGTGAACAGGGAAAAATATTATCCAGACGCGTAAATAGATTGACCTTAAAACAACAACGATTAATTACGATTGCTATAAAACAAGCTCGTATTTTATCTTCGTTACCTTTTCTTAATAATGAAAAACAATTTGAAAAAAGCGAGTCGACCACTAGAACTACTACTTTAAAAAAAAAAAATAGAAATTAAAAATTCGAAATAAAATTGGAATTTAGATTCAAATTAAACATAGATTGATGTTTTGTTTGAAAACAACAGCAATTCCATTTTGGTTGTTATGTTGTAAGAAACAAGATAATCGGTGACGAATTCATTTTTTTTAAGCATGGTTGTTTATTTTGACAGCTTTATCATATGATAAAGCTGTCAAAATAAACAATTTTTTATTCTATACCTTCCCGGAGTACAGTCTCGGGGGATTTTTAGTTTTTATGATATCTTTGGCAATCATAAAAAAACAATTCTCTTTTAATATAGCTATTTGTGCAACTATTTTACGATTAAGAAGCAATTGCTTCGTGTATAGATTATATATTAAATTACTGTAAATATAATATACTTTAGGATTCTCACGAATTACTGCATTTATTCGACTAATCCATAAACCACGAAAATCTCTTTTTTTCCTATCCCTATCCCGATGAGCCGAAACCAAAGCTTTAATTTTCTGTTGAGTAATAGTTCGAGTAAGTCTTGAATGAGCTCCGCGAAAGCTTGATGTAAATAAACGAATTTTTGTCCTCCGTTTCCGAGCAATATATCCTCGTTTAATTCTGGTCATTGAATAAATGAGATTTTGATGAATAACTATTTTAATTTTTTTAAGTTATTCTTTTCTACTTCCTAGTCTATTAATAACAAAAATGGATTCTTCCAATGTATAAAAAAAATTCCAATGGCTCTTGCTACTATAACCTCCCCAACCACGATTTTTTCTAAATATTGAACCTCAAAATAACAAATTGCATTGATACTAGGTATCAAAAAACATAGTATATAGTAAATGAAATAGGACATAGATAAAAAATGGTGGGTTCCTTCGTTTCTATGATTTTTTTTATATTTATAAACGAACAGGTCCTCTCTATACACCGGAGCCTTTTTTCATTTTTATATTAATTTAATTAATGTTATTGTTAACTTGTACAGTTCACACTATTTGACTCTACCCATCTAATATCTAGTAAATAGGTTTTTACAACGAAATCTAGTTATACAGTAACGGTATTTAAGTATGAAATTTTGCTGGGTAGCTGACCCTTTTATTCGGTTCTTCCAAAATTCATTAAGGACATAATTTCTCTTTAATTGAAATAATATTTTCTCCGCTTAATGGATAACTTAACTATTTGTTCCCAATGTAAAGTCTTTGTAATCTTAAATTGCAATTTAAGGTTATTGAGTTTGCACCAATCCAAATCATAAATTTTATACATGATAGAAGAATTTATATATTATTAATATATAATATAGTTAAGATAGTGTGAATGGAATTGTGAATGGAAAAATTCCATTCACACTATCTTAACTTAACCGATCGCCAATACTGAAAAAATGAAATTGGTTTTTTCTTATTATATGATCTGAACGAGTCGCACATACACCCTGGTACACGTTCCTCGGCGCTGAGGGCATCCCCGAAGAGCTGGGGATTTTGTGACGTTTCGAATTGGCTGTCTTGTGTTTCTAATAAGTTGTTTCATAGTTGGCATGGTGAGTTGTATATCTATCTATATATAATGAGCGGGTTTAGATCAATCCTAACCCGAGGATTCTGAATTATTTATATCCTATTAATTCTGAATTATTTCTATCCTATTAATTTAATAAGTTAATTCATAGATATTTTTATATTAAAACTAAAGTAAAAGGATTCCAAAATGAAATTGCAAATTCTGTATTTTTTTAGAATAATCTTTGCTACTAATTTTTTATTCAACGGCTACAAGATCCACAATTCCATGAGCTTGGGCTTCTGCTGCTGACATAAAAGCATCCCTTTCCATGTCTTCGGATATAACCCATAAAGGTTTGCCCGTTCTTTGCATATAAACCCTTGTGATAGTTTCACGCAGTTTCAGTAGTTCTTCCGCTTCCACGATAAATTCTCCCGTTTGTCCCTCATAAAAAGAACTAGCGGGTTGGTGGATCATTACCCTGATTATATAACTTAATAAGTGTTTCCCTTATCTTGATAAAGATTTTGATAAGGATTTCTCCTATATCGGTAAAGATTTTCTTTATTCCCCAAACAAAGGTAAAAGGGATAAACATAAATAAGAAAATAAATGAGCAAAAATAAGATTCAAGAACCGTACAAGCATTTTCTGCGTATTAATGCATACGGCTTTTCCAAGTATGCATTTCATTTTTTTCCTCTATGGATAGAGGATTTTTTCTTCTATGAATTTTCTCTCCATTTATGAATTTTTTCTTGGATAGAAAAAAAGAAGTACAAAATCTATTGGGTCTTTTGGATCCATATCCTTAAATAATAAACAATACAATAACCAACTTTCTTTTTCATTTTTGAAGATATTTTTAAATACTATGATGGTTCCGTTGTTTTTTTTTTTATTTTGTTTGTTATTCAACAATCCAAAAGTTTCTTTTTTTGCATATTTTACGTTTTCTTCTAATTAAAATAAAAATTTTTACAAATTTTCTGGTATGAAAAAACATAAAAGTCTGTGACACTGAAATTAAACTAGGTTACTGATAAATCAGATAAAATTTAAAATACCCTCTTTTTCATACTACTCTTTCTATATATAATCGAATAGTTTAAATTAAAAAACAAAAATCTGCATATGGAATTCGAAATACCATGCTTTTATTACTTCAAAAATGTTTTAATGGCGAAGGTATAGTCTATATATATTTTCTCAAATATATATATTTTATTTTCTCAAATAAAAGAATCATTGGCGCCAAGCGTGAGGGAATGCTAAACGTTTGGTAATTTCCCCTCCTGCCAAAATAAAGGATCCCATCGAAGCGGCTAATCCCATACATACTGTCTGTACATCTGGTTGTACAAATTGCATAGTATCATAAACAGCTATTCCGGGTAATACCCAACCCCCCGGAGAATTTATAAACAGATACAAATCTTTATTATCGTCCTCTATACTGAGATATACCATAAGACCAATAAGTTGATTAGATATTTCACTATCAACCTCTTGACCTAAAAAAAGTAATCTTTCTCGATAAAGTCGATTGATTAGGATTAAATTTTTTTCCTTAAGAGCCGTACATGCACCTTTTAATGCATACAGTTCACCAAAAACCATATAAGTAAAAAGGAATCAATGTGTCGATTTTAAATATCTTTCTCTTTTTATAATGGACTTCTTCGAACTTTTAAAGAAAAAAAATAATATACTCAATTTATTGAACTAACTTCTCATTGATGTATTGCTTTCATCGAGATCGAATCTCAATCACAATGTAATTTTCTTGTTTCTGAATAGACTTTTTCAATTCTTTTAGGTTTCTTTTCTACTCTGAGTAAAGATCTGCCCGATTTGGATTTGCACATATAGCACAAATATTACAATACTATCTCTTTCTTTTTGTTATAACTTCTTTTCTGAACTTCTTATTTAATGTTTTCTGTAATATATGATATTATAGAAGTGGTGATCGTAGATATATTACCAATTGGTTTTTTCTAAACAGAGCCTGGGTACTTTATTTTATTGGTCCAACCAAGCCAACCATAAATTATCCATAGTTTTGAATAATAATCTGAATATCCCCTCTAAAAACCAATAAATCGATAGAATTTTACTTCATTACACTTCACGCTCCAAATTTTTTATGATTCAAGAATTTTCTTTTTGGGGGTGAAAGAGAGGATATCTCGATCGGGGGAGAAAACGGGGAAATTCCATATGACCTACTATATCTGACAAGTCGCACTATATATCAACCCAAGATGCATCTTCTTCCCCAGGGCTTCGAAAGGGTACTTTTGGAACACCAATGGGCATAAAATGGAGAAATAATAAAGTCATATATCTCACTTTAGTGTGGAAACGTAAGAATTAGCTTATCTATTAAAAAAGATTTACTCGTGTTATATTACATTTATATATTTTTTTAAATAAATAAAATCAAAAAGGAATACTAAATAAAGTAAAGTTGTTACGAATGAGTTCATTGGGGTGATAAACGAGTATGTCTGCATTTATTTATTTAAATATTCATAGAGAAAGTTGTCAACCCCTCTCGTCTTCTCCCCATTGCGTATTGTTACTTATCGGGTATAAAATAAATCTGTTTCTTTTTTTTTACAAAGAGGATTGTTCGATTATTAATAAAAAATTCGAACAAATTTTAATGCTTTTTATGAGATAATTTACTGAACGGCTAGAGTCCATAGTATAGTTTTTTCCAGTGCAATAAAGTTACATAGTGTCTATTTTTTTGTTGATATAAGGGGTATTTTCATGGGTTTACCTTGGTATCGTGTTCATACTGTTGTATTAAATGATCCGGGCCGTTTGCTTTCTGTTCATATAATGCACACAGCTCTGGTTGCTGGTTGGGCCGGTTCGATGGCTCTATATGAATTAGCTGTTTTTGATCCCTCTGATCCTGTTCTTGATCCAATGTGGAGACAGGGTATGTTCGTTATACCTTTTATGACTCGTTTAGGAATAACTAATTCGTGGGGCGGTTGGAATATCACAGGAGGGACTATCACGAATCCGGGTATTTGGAGTTACGAAGGTGTGGCCGGAGCACATATTGTGTTTTCGGGCTTGTGCTTTTTAGCAGCTATTTGGCATTGGGTTTATTGGGATCTAGAAATCTTTAGTGATGAACGTACTGGAAAACCTTCCTTGGATTTGCCCAAAATTTTTGGGATTCATTTATTTCTTGCAGGGGTGGCTTGTTTTGGTTTTGGCGCATTTCATGTAACAGGATTGTATGGTCCTGGAATTTGGGTGTCTGATCCTTATGGACTAACGGGAAGGATACAATCCGTAAATCCCGCGTGGGGTGTGGAAGGTTTTGATCCTTTTGTTCCTGGGGGAATAGCTTCTCATCATATTGCAGCAGGAACGTTGGGCATATTAGCAGGTCTTTTCCATCTTAGTGTGCGTCCGCCCCAACGTCTATATAAAGGATTACGTATGGGAAATATTGAAACCGTCCTTTCCAGTAGTATTGCTGCTGTGTTTTTTGCAGCTTTTGTCGTTGCTGGAACTATGTGGTATGGTTCAGCAACAACCCCCATTGAATTATTTGGTCCTACCCGCTATCAATGGGATCAGGGATACTTCCAGCAAGAAATATATCGAAGAGTTGGTGCTGGACTATCCGAAAATCAAAGTTTATCAGAAGCTTGGTCTAAAATTCCCGAAAAATTAGCTTTTTATGATTACATCGGTAATAATCCAGCAAAAGGGGGGTTATTTAGAGCGGGCTCAATGGACAATGGAGATGGAATAGCCGTCGGTTGGTTAGGACATCCCATCTTTAGAGATAAAGAGGGGCGTGAGCTTTTTGTACGTCGTATGCCTACTTTTTTTGAAACATTTCCTGTTGTTTTGGTGGACGGGGACGGAATTGTTAGAGCCGATGTTCCTTTTCGAAGGGCAGAATCGAAATATAGTGTCGAACAAGTAGGTGTAACTGTTGAGTTCTATGGTGGCGAACTTAATGGAGTCAGTTATAGTGATCCCGCTACTGTGAAAAAATATGCTAGACGTGCTCAATTGGGTGAAATTTTTGAATTAGATCGCGCTACTTTGAAATCAGATGGTGTTTTTCGTAGCAGTCCAAGGGGTTGGTTTACTTTTGGACATGCTTCATTTGCTCTGCTATTCTTTTTCGGGCACATTTGGCATGGTGCTAGAACTTTGTTCAGAGATGTTTTTGCCGGTATCGACCCAGATTTAGATGCTCAAGTAGAATTTGGAGCATTCCAAAAACTTGGAGATCCAACTACAAGAAGACAGGCAGTCTGATAGAACATTCTTTTGTTGTTTTTCGACTTTTTTGTTAGGATTTTGAATTTCACATAGAGAACTAGATAAATCTGGATGCACTTACTCAGGTTCTTTCTTTTTTATCTGGGAAATGCGCCCCAATAAACAGGTATGAAAGCTATAATTGTAAACCACGATCAAATCTATGGAAGCATTGGTTTATACATTCCTCTTAGTCTCGACTTTAGGAATTATTTTTTTCGCTATCTTTTTTAGAGAACCCCCTAAAGTTCCAACGAAAAAGACGAAATAATTTTGATTATCTTAGTTGAAGTAATGAGCCCCCCAATAGGGGGCTCATTACTTCAACTAGTCCCCATGTTCTTCGAATGGATCTCTTAGTTGTTGAGAGGGTTGCCCAAAAGCAGTATATAAGGCATACCCAGTAAAACTTACAAGTAAACCAGATATAGAGATGGCAATTAGGGTTGCTGTTTCCATTATTATAATTATAAAGTGTCAAGATCATAATAGATCTATAGGATAAGATCCTTATATTTACATCGGAATGGTATACAAAGTCAACAGATCTCAATGAATAAAAAATCGTATTTATGGCTACGCAAACGGTTGAGGATAATTCTAGATCTGGTCCAAGACAAACTGGTATAGGGAATTTATTGAAACCATTAAATTCAGAATATGGTAAAGTAGCTCCGGGGTGGGGAACTACCCCTTTGATGGGTGTTGCAATGGCTCTATTTGCGATATTTCTATCTATTATTTTAGAGATTTATAATTCGTCCATTTTACTGGATGGAATTTCTATTAATTAGATTTACGAGAATAGAGTAATTAGTTTTTCAATAGAAAAGAAAGTTAAGCATTTAGGGTTCTTATTGTTTATTAGCCTATTCCATTTTTATTTGGTAGTTTGATCGTGGAATTTCTTTGTTTCTGTATTTCCGGAATATGAGTGTGTGACTTGTTTTAATGGATCCTATTGATAGTACAGAACATAAAATGGATCTGTCATCTTGATAGAGATGGTTTTATCCCGTCAGATATTTATTCTAGTATCTGGAGCACGGAATATAGAAAATTTCTAAAAAATATTAGAACTATGATTCATACTAAGTATTTAGACCTCGCAACCGGACTTTAAAAACTTTTCAAAAAGTTATAAAATCAAAATAAATTGAAGAATTTTCATCCTTTAAAACTTCCGGAGCTTACCTTTATTTTGATCAAAGGACAAACGTTTCTTTGGATTTTTTCATTTCATTATATCTATTCATTGAATAAGTGATGATCCAGCAATTCTTACTCAGGGAATTTTTGGACTTCGATTAAAGGTTTTTTGAATCATCGTGGTTATAGTATGAACCTGATGTTTTTTTTTAATTGATTCGTATGGTCCTAACAAGATAATTCCTATCAATAATAAAAATTTAATAATAAAGAAGAAAGCAGTTAAATCACATTACACATAAATAAAAAAATGAAGTAAGTAATAGAAAATAGAATATTCAAGAGGCCTGAAAAGATCAAGATAAAGACAAGAGAGCGGACTTGAGATTTTGGCATTATAACCAAAAATAATAGCTTTTGGATTTCTAGTTTTTCTTATCGTCAGAGAAAATTAGAATCATAGGATTAAATCAAGAATTTAAAAACTTTCTATTACAAATATCTGTTTTTGTTACAACCAGTGTATTTGGGTATTTTTGTTTGAGCCGTACGAGATGAAATTCTCATATACGGTTCTCAGGGGGGGGGTCCATTGGTTTACCTATCTCAATAAAGTTTATGATTGGTTCGAAGAACGTCTTGAGATTCAAGCGATTGCCGATGATATAACTAGTAAATACGTTCCTCCTCATGTGAATATATTTTATTGTTTAGGAGGAATTACACTTACTTGTTTTTTAGTCCAAGTAGCAACGGGATTTGCTATGACTTTTTATTATCGTCCGACCGTTACTGAAGCTTTTGCTTCTGTTCAATATATAATGACTGAGGCTAACTTTGGTTGGTTAATTCGATCAGTTCATCGATGGTCGGCAAGTATGATGGTCTTAATGATGATTCTACACGTATTTCGTGTGTATCTCACAGGTGGTTTTAAAAAACCTCGCGAATTAACTTGGGTTACGGGTGTAGTTTTGGGTGTATTGACTGCATCTTTTGGTGTAACAGGTTATTCCTTACCTTGGGACCAAATCGGTTATTGGGCAGTAAAAATTGTAACAGGCGTACCCGACGCGATTCCTGTAATAGGATCGTCTGTGGTAGAGTTATTACGCGGAAGTTCTAGTGTGGGACAATCTACCTTAACTCGTTTTTATAGCCTGCATACTTTTGTACTACCTCTTCTTACTGCTGTATTTATGTTAATGCACTTTTCAATGATACGTAAGCAGGGCATTTCCGGTCCTTTATAGTGAATATGGATCATAGATATTTGTAATCACAATCATTTTTTATTTTGGGGAGGAATATATTTCATTGCTACAAATATGGATTATTTAAAAGAATAAGACATGTATTTGGATATTTCCCTTCAACTTAACAAAAATTGAATTCTTTTTTTATTTACATAAGATACACGAATAGTTGAAGGGAACTCTCCGAAGAAAAAATGGATTATGGGAGTGTGTGACTTGAACTATTGATTGAGCCACGCAGATATATGACTTTATCTTATCTGCCACATTAGAATTTACAATTTAATGTGTCTTTTTTCCAACCACCGAGCAAGGCTACTATACTACAGAGGGTAGGCTGGTTTTACTTGAAGAGAATCTTTTCTATGATCAGACTCGATTATATTCCCCATGAACAGGCTCCGTAAGATCCAGTAAAATAAGTGATGTGAATTATATGTTATGGATTTAACTAAACTTAATAGTATGAAAATGCATTCATTTCCTATGCATTAATTG